GATTGGTATTATTTTGGATACGGAAAATGAATTCTATTAGGTCGAATAAGTACATTCGATTTTGTAAGTACTATGCGTCAGAGTTGTTCATAGATTCTAAAGATCAACTCTTTGTTATTATCTTATTAATCACCAATATCTACTATTTAGGCAGAATACCGTCGCCTGCTTTGACTAGGAGAGTGACTAGGAGAGTGCCAGAAAGCTCAGAAATCAAAGAATGGGAGCAAGGGAAGAAAGTAGGTAAAAACTACCTCTTATGGTTCGAAGAACACATAGTAAACGTTCTGTTCGACTATAAACAATGGAATCGTCCATTACGATATATAAAAAATGATAACTTTGAAAAACCAGTAATAGATGAAATGTCACAATATTTTTTTCGCATACGTCCAGGTTATGGAAAACAAATAATATCTTTGACATATCCACCCAGTTTGTCAACTTTTTGGAAAATGATGCAAAGAAAGTTCAAGTATTTTCGGCCTAGTAAAAGAAAACGACCATGGGATCTCTATAGTGATTTGGTTTCTATCAACAGAAAAAAAAAGGACAACATGTGCCTTGAATTAATAGATCGAACAAGAGCTCTAGACAAGGGAGCCCTTGTTTTGGATGTGCTCGAAAAAAGGACCAGATTGTGCGATGATGAGAATAAGCAAAAATACTTGCCTAAAGTATATGATCCTTTTTTGAGCGGACCATATCGTCAAAAAAAAGAAAAACGACAAACGCCCGGAGTTCACACAGAAAAGACTTGGCTAAATAGGATTTTCGGTATCCTTATTGTTGATTTCCCAGAACTTTTTGAGCCAAAAAATAAAGAACTAGCTATAAAAGTTATAGGCAGGAACATAGTCCTACCTGAAATTGTTGATCAAAGGCGTCAAACAATTCTAGAGGAGTCTAGGGAGATTGGGAAAAAAACAATCAGTACAAAAGTTCCTCGATGGTCACACTACTTGGCTACCGATTTCCAAGAGATGGAGACAGAAATTGCGGACGAACCGACAGAGGACTATCCGGTTCTTTTAAGAATGTACAAACGCTTGCTAGTTTATAGTGAGGACGATCAGAATACCGATACTAATCCTAGTATCGGTATTGATGGTGAACTAGAACAACAAGACAACGAGATAGCGCTACTAGAGTACACAAAAGAAACGGATGTTTGGAGGGGCCTAATCAGAGGATCCACGAGCGCTCAAAGACGTAAAACAGCTATTTTGAGTCTGTATCAAGCAAACATCCAGTCTCCACTTTTTTTGGACAGAAAAGACAGAATGTTTTTTCTTTCTTTTGATATCTCCAAAAAAATGAAAAACATTTTTAGTAATTGGGCGGGGAAAGGTCCCAAACTCGAAGTCTCAACTTCGGATTCTGAGAGAGAAAAATATGAAGAGGAAGAACTGAGGGAAACGCGATCTTTTTCGATAAAAGAGAAGGAAATTGAAGAAATAGAAAGAATCGTAGAAGATAGACAAGCTATGTTTGAAGAAATGCTACAATTCGGATTTTGGGATGTTGTCCTGGCGGTGCAAGGATCAAGAAGTCTCGCCTTACTAGCCCAATCGATTTTTAGAAAATACATCCTATTGCCTTCAATGGTAATAGCGAAAAATCTCGTCCGTATGTTATTCCTTCAAACTCCCGAATGGTCCGCGGATTGGAGGGATTGGAAGAAAGAAGTACATATCAAATGCACTTATAGTGGCGTTCAAATATCAGACACAGAATTTCCGAGCAACTGGTTAATGGACGGTATTCAGATAAAGGTCCTATTCCCTTTCTATCCGAAACCTTGGCGCAGATCTAAGCTACGATCCCGTCATAGAGATCCAATGAAAGAGAAAAAAAGAAATGCAGATTGGGAAAATAAAAGAAAAAGGAAACCGAAACAGTCTTTTTATTTAACAATCTGGGGAGGGGCAGTGGAAAGACCTTTTGGTCGTCCTCAAAAAATACCTTCTTTTTTTAAACCCATTTGGAAAGAACTCCAAAAAAGAATTAGAAAAGAGAAAAAGAAACATTTTTCAGTTCTAATAAGAGCTTTAATACAAAGGTTTCCATTTCTACGGACAATACTAGGGATCTTAGAAGATAAAACGAGATGGATTCAAAATCAAAAAATAACTCCATTTATAAAAAAAAAAATAAATGAATTTGCAAAAAAAAATCCCAATTTCCGCAAATCAAATAGAGAAATAAAAAGGAGAGTATCTCAACTTCAAATGCCTCAAAAGCAAAACTCTATCAGAATCCTCCCGGCAAGACGCAATCGGGGGGGGGTTGGGGTTTCCAAAAGAAAGGTCCCTCGATATAATAATAGATATAATAATAGAATGGCCTTTCGATCTAATCCTCCTGCGACTGCTACAAATTTGACTCATTCACAAATTCAAATGAGGAAGATGTACATTAAGAGAAGGAGAATCGGGGGCGAAATAAAAAAATTGCAAGAAGAACTACTAGACCTCCTTCTAACTCCAGATGGAAATATTAGTGAGACAGGTCTTGATGCTGAAAAATTGGAAATATGGCTATCTACTTGGGAGATATTAAGCGGAATAGGTGCCCGATTAAAACATAAATTGCGCCTTATCATAAAATATTTATTCATTGAAAGAATATACATGGATATTTTTCTATGTACCATTAATATTTCCAGAATTCATGCACAACTTTTCTTTGAATCAAAAAGAAAAATGATCAATAAATACATTGAGAATATTGAAAAAAGAATTGATGAAACAAATCAAAAAAATGCAATTGACTTTATTTCGACTCTCAAAGAATCGCATTCTAATATTAGTAATGAGAAATCACAGACTTCTTGGGACTTATCTTCCTTGTCCCAAGCGTATGTATTTTACAATTTATCGCAAACACAAGTGATTAATAAGTATCACTTGAGATCTGTACTTCAAGATCGCGGAGCACATCTTTTTTTTAAGGATAGAATAAAAGACTATTTGCGGACACTAGGAATATTGGGTGCCAAATCAAGTCCTAAAAGACTTCCGAATTCTGGAATGAATGAATGGAAAAACTGGTTAAGGGGTCATTATCAATACAATTTCTCTCAGACTAGATGGTCTAGGTTAGTACCGCAAAAATGGCGAAATAAGGTCAGTAAACGTCGTACGAGTCAAAATAAAGAATCAAAAAAAGATTCATATGAAAAAGACCAACCCATTCATTGCGAGAAACAAAAAAATTATGTAATGAATTCATTACCGATTCAAAAACTCAAAAAAAACTACAGATATGATCTTTTATCACATAAATATATTCATTATGAGGACAAGAAGGACTCATACTCATATATTTCTATTAGTGATTATCTAGGAGAAGATAGTGATTATCTAGGAGAAGAGTCTATTATTAATACGGATAAAAATATGGGTAGAAAATATTTGGAGTGGAGAATTATTCATAATTTTATTAGAAATAATATCGGTATTAAGACCCCGACCAATAGAGATACTGGAACCAACATTAATAAAAATACTAAGACTGGGACTAATAATTATCAAATAATTGATAAGAAAGATCTTTTTTCTCTCACGATTCATCAAGAAAGAAACCCATCCAATCAAAAAAACTTTTTTGATTGGATGGGAATGAATGAAGAAATGCTATATCGTTCCATATCGAATCTGGAAATGGAAACTTGGTTCTTCTCAGAATTAGTGCTACCTTATGGTGCATATAAGCATAAGCCGTGGATCATACCAATTAAATTACTTGTTTTAAATTATGAAAGCATTAGCGAAAATCAAAAAGAGTATCTTCGTGAATTAGAAAAGGCTCGTCGTGAAGTATTATCTAATCAATTATCTAATCAAAAAGGAAAAGAACAGCCGGGCCAAAAGAATCTCGGATCAGATCCGCAAAATCAACAAAAAGATCTTGAAAAAGATTACGCGGAATCAGACATTAATAAAAAAGGTAGAAAACAAAGACGATTCAAGAAGAATATTAGTCAAGCACAACTAAATTTATTCCTGAGAAAACAATTGCTTTCTCAATTAGACTTGAATCCTTTTTTGAATAGACCAGTGATGACGAGTATCAGGGTATATTGTTTCCTGCTTAAGAAGATAAAAAATCCAAAGGATATTGCTATATACTCTATACGAATAGGAGACATTCGTGCGGATATAATGGAGGAGCTACGGCGTTCGATGGATCCTAGTCTAAATGTTCCAGAATTAATAAAAGGAGGAATAATGATTATCGATCCGATTCGTTTGTTTATAAAATTGGATGGACAATCAATTATGTATCAAACAATAGGTATTTCCTTGGTCCATAAGAATAAGCACCAAACTAATCAAAGATGCCGAGAAAAGAAATATGATTTGCTTGTTCTTGACAATCTTCCATCTACTAGACGTCGTAGAGAATATAGAATTCGAGTTTGTTTTAATTCTGGAGCTTGGGAATTTTTGGATAGCGATCCAGTATTGGTCGACGACTACAACATAAGGAACTGTGTGCATTTTTTGGATGAGGACAAGCATATTGATACGGATAGAAATAAATTGATCCAATTCAAATTGTTTCTTTGGCCCAATTATCGATTAGAAGATTTAGCTTGTATGAATCGCTACTGGTTTGATATCAATAATGGAAGTCGTTTCAGTATGTCAAGGATACATATGTATCCACGATTCAGAATTAGTTGATGGTACGTTTGCTATATATCTATATTATGTGTCATATCCAGCAGATAAAGGCATACAGATGTACACAGGTTATGATACATTCTGATACACGATACTGATTCAATGATGTATCATAGCAATTGGATCTAGGAATGAATCGGAAGAATTTTCTTAAGTCCAAATCATTACCTTTTGTGAGTATAGAAATATACCATCTCTTTCTATCGAATCCAATGAAGAAATACAATTTGGAATTGGATTCGATAGACAAAAGTAGTCTATGACTAAATCCAGATTATTTTATTGTGCGTACCAGACCTAAACGAGCGGCATTATTATTATTTCTGATCAGTAATATCAGAAAAGAAAGAAAAAAGAGAAAGAAATTTTTATGATAAAAAACTCATTAATCTCGGTTATTCCGCAAGAAGAAAAAAACAAAGGATCTGTTGAATTTCAAATATTCAGTTTCACCAATAAGATACGGAGACTTACTTCCCATTTGGAATTGCACAGAAGAGACTATTTATCTCAGAGAGGTCTGCGGAAAATTCTTGGAAAACGTCAACGACTACTGGCTTATTTGTCAAAGAAAAATAGAGTACGTTATAAAGAATTAATTGGTCAGTTGGATATTCGGGAACCAAAAATTCGTTAATTTGAAGATTCGTTTGAATTATTTGGTTTATTGGATCTTGAATTTTGATGAACCTCGTTTCCAGCAATTCATGAAATAATGAATCAGGGGAAGAAAACATATGACTGTACCGGAAACAAGAAAAGACTTCATGATAGTCAATATGGGTCCGCACCACCCATCAATGCATGGTGTTCTTCGACTCATCGTTACTCTAGATGGTGAAGATGTTATTGACTGTGAACCCGTATTGGGTTATTTACATAGGGGGATGGAAAAAATTGCGGAAAACCGAACAATTATACAGTATCTACCTTATGTAACACGTTGGGATTATTTAGCTACTATGTTCACAGAGGCAATAACGGTAAATGCACCAGAACAATTGGGAAATATTCAAGTACCTAAAAGAGCCAGCTATATCAGAGTCATTATGCTGGAGTTGAGTCGTATAGCTTCTCATTTATTATGGCTTGGGCCTTTTATGGCAGATATCGGTGCACAGACTCCTTTCTTCTATATTTTCAGAGAGAGGGAATTGCTATATGATCTATTCGAAGCTGCCACAGGTATGCGAATGATGCATAATTATTTCCGTATCGGGGGAGTAGCTGCTGATCTACCTCATGGCTGGATAGATAAATGTTTGGATTTCTGCGATTATTCTTTAACAGGAGTTGTTGAATATCAAAAACTTATTACGCGGAATCCCATTTTTTTGGAACGAGTTGAAGGAGTGGGCATTATTGGTGGAGAAGAAGCAATAAATTGGGGTTTATCAGGACCAATGCTACGAGCTTCCGGAATCCAATGGGATCTTCGTAAAGTTGATCGTTATGAGTGTTACGATGAATTCGATTGGGAAGTCCAGTGGCAAAAAGAAGGAGACTCATTAGCTCGTTATTTAGTACGAATCAGTGAAATGGCGGAATCCATAAAAATGATTCAACAGGCTCTGGAAGGAATTCCGGGCGGGCCCTATGAGAATTTAGAAGTACGGCGCTTTGATAAAGCAAGGGATTTCGAATGGAATGATTTTAAATATCGATTCATTAGTAAAAAGCCTTCTCCCACTTTTGAATTGTCGAAACAAGAACTTTATGTGAGAGTCGAAGCCCCAAAAGGAGAATTGGGAATTTTTCTGATCGGAGATAATAGTGGTTTTCCCTGGAGATGGAAAATTCGTCCACCCGGTTTCATCAATTTGCAAATTCTTCCTCAGCTAGTTAAAAGAATGAAATTGGCTGATATCATGACGATACTAGGTAGTATAGATATCATTATGGGAGAAGTTGATCGTTGAAATGATAATTGATACGACAGAAATACAAGCTATCAATTCTTTTTCCAGATCGGAATCCTTAAAAGAGGTGTATGGCCTCGTATGGTTGCTTGTCCCTATTTTTACTCCTATAGTGGGAATCACAATAGGTGTACTCGTGATTGTGTGGTTAGAAAGAGAAATATCCGCAGGGATACAACAACGTATTGGTCCTGAATATGCTGGTCCTTTGGGAATTCTTCAAGCTCCGGCGGATGGGATCAAACTACTTTTCAAAGAAGATCTTCTGCCATCTAGAGGAGATGTTCGGTTATTCAGTATCGGACCATCTATAGCAGTCATATCCATTCTACTAAGTTATTCAGCAATTCCTTTTGGCTATCGTTTTGTTCTAGCCGATCTCAGTATAGGTGTTTTTTTATGGATCGCTATTTCCAGTATTGCTCCTATTGGACTTCTTATGTCAGGATATGGATCGAATAATAAATATTCCTTTTCGGGTGGTCTACGAGCCGCTGCTCAATCCATTAGTTATGAAATACCGTTAACTCCATGTGTGTTATCAATATCTCTACGTGTGATTCGTTCGAACATGAACTTTTACCTCTTTCCTTTCTTTCTAGGAAAGGGGTTGAGTGTATTGAATAGATATCTTTCTTTTTTTTTTTATTCATCATTCGGGTCAATGAATTAAACCAGATAGTTATATGAGTGAAACAAAACAGCTTATAAATTTGCAGTCAAAAGATTGATTCTCATTCCCTATGTACGAGAGTAAGGTGAAAGCAAACATAAGCAGTGGAAACTGTTTATCCCAAGATTGGTTGATTAGTCACCATGACTTGAAGCGGATGCAAAAGATCAACTGTATAGAGTTTCTACAATTGTATTGTATGTATTACCATACCATACCGGGGATCAATCAAAAATGAGTGGACGGTTAGGAACACCAAGGTACACAAAGGATTAATAATAGAGATAATGTAAGGTATCCAAAAGGATATTTTGCCATAAAAGGAATCATAATGAGGACTTTAAGTTGGTAGAAATGATCAAGCAGTACTTCCTCACGATTCTGATCCAGAGTATGCTCTTATCCACTGATTAAAGAAATAACTATCGGGAACGAAATAATCCTTTCCTTTTTTAGTTTAGAATCCCCTCTTTTTCTTTTTAGTGAGAAAGAAGAACAGGAACGGAAGAAATAAAATACAATAGGAAACCCCGAATACTATACTAAGATGTCTTTGTTTATCTCCTCCAACCCATCCATATTCATACAGATGGAATTCCTATCATGATACACTGAACTAGTGTATGTAGTGTCTAATTATTTTTCGTAATCGAAAGATATGGGTCGTCTATTGATACAACGAGTACGAGTATTTTATTGAAGGACTAAGCTATTACTAAACAAAAATCAATTAGAATTTGAAAATAAAGGATGAGATCAATTCAGAAGCGCTTTTTATTTGTTATTAGAGCAGACAGAATTTCATTGGTCGAATTCAGAACTCTCCGATGCATCTTTACTCTACCCACCCTACAAACATGCCAAAGTAATAAGGAACCAAAACAGTCTTTTGATTTATTTGTGGCCGTTGAGGAGCCGTATGAAGCTGAGGTTTCATGTACGGTTCTGGAATAGCGATGGGAACGGTGATGTTATCATCGACTATGATTATCTAACAGTTCAAGTACAGTTGATATAGTTGAGGCACAGTCAAAATATGGGTTTTGGGGATGGAATCTGTGGCGTCAACCTATAGGGTTTTTAGTTTTTCTAATTTCTTCCCTAGCGGAATGTGAGAGATTACCCTTTGATTTACCAGAAGCAGAAGAGGAATTAGTAGCGGGTTATCAAACTGAATATTCAGGTATCAAATCTGGTTTATTTTACGTTGCTTCTTACCTAAATCTACTAGTTTCTTCATTATTTGTAACAGTTCTTTACTTGGGCGGTTGGGATCCATATATTCCGTACATATTCATTCCTGAACTTTTCGGAATAAATAAAACGGGTGGAGTCTTTGGAACAACAATTGGTGTCCTTATTACATTAGCTAAAGCTTATTTGTTCCTGTTCATTTCTATCACAACAAGATGGACTTTACCTAGGATGAGAATGGACCAACTATTAAATCTTGGATGGAAATTTCTTTTACCCGTTTCTCTAGGTAATCTATTATTGACAACTTCTTCCCAACTCCTTTCACTGTAACAGAATACATATTCGAAATTCATAACCTCTCTCAAGCAAGAGAAAGAAACATCAATTTATTCATAGATATCCGCTATATGTTCCCTATAGTGACTAGATTCATTAATTACGGGCAACAAACAATACGAGCTGCAAGGTACATTGGTCAAAGTTTCATGATTACCTTATCTCACGCGAATCGTTTACCTGTAACTATTCAATATCCTTATGAAAAATCGATCGTATCAGAACGTTTCCGCGGTCGAATCCACTTTGAATTTGATAAATGCATTGCTTGTGAAGTATGTGTTCGTGTATGTCCCATAGATCTACCCGTTGTTGATTGGAGATTGGAAACAGATATTAGAAAGAAACGACTGCTTAATTATAGTATTGATTTTGGAATCTGTATATTTTGTGGTAACTGCGTCGAGTATTGTCCAACAAACTGTTTATCTATGACTGAAGAATATGAACTTTCTACTTATGATCGTCACGAATTGAATTATAATCAAATTGCTTTGGGTCGGTTACCAATGTCAGTAATTGGAGATTACACAATTCGACCAATTATGAATTCGACTCAAATAAAAATAGCCATGGATAACCCCCTTGATTCAAGAACGATTACTAAGATTCAGTTTTGATCTAAAGGAGCGTAGTTTCTTTCTTTTTGGTTGGTTAGTAACTACAAAACATAACCGTTGATTGTTGAGAATCACGGCTTGATTTGGATTTAGAATAGATTCATATATCCGTAATGATTTCGAAATATACAATTCCAACTGCTCTTTCGGATACAGAAGAAGGATTGGTCCAATAACTGTATCTACATCAATCCACACCACGTTGGGATTCAATTAGGAACGTATCCTTTACAAAAAAAAAAGAAAGATAGGGTAACCTCCTTTTTCCTGGCCCGGTCAGTAGTCAGTAAGGTCATGAAATATTTCAACTTATTTATCTCTTATTTTTATTTTACACATAATGGATTTACCTGGACCAATACATGATATTCTTTTAGTGTTTCTGGGATCGGGTCTTATATTAGGAGGCCTAGGAGTGGTATTACTTACCAATCCAATTTATTCTGCCTTTTCATTGGGATTGGTTCTTGTTTGTATATCTTTATTCCATATTCCATCTAACTCCTATTTTGTAGCTGCTGCACAGCTCCTTATTTACGTAGGAGCCATAAATGTCTTAATCGTATTTGCTGTGATGTTCATGAATGGTTCAGAATATTACAAGGATTTATATCTTTTGACAGTTGGAGATGGAGTCACTTTACTGGTTTGTACAAGTATTCTTTTTTCACTAATTACTACTATTTCAAATACGTCATGGTACGGGATTATTTGGACTACAAGATCAAACCAGATTATAGAGCAGGACCTGACAAGTAGCGTTCAACAAATTGGAATTCATTTATCAACAGATTTTTATCTTCCCTTTGAACTCATTTCTATAATTCTTTTAGTTGCCTTGATAGGCGCAATTGCTATGGCTCGTCAGTAATAAATACTTAGAATTAGAAATCAAAAATCAAAAATAAGGCCTTGTTCTGTGTTATGATTATCATATCACATAAATTTTCCTTCAGTTCTATTTTACTGTTATCTATAAAATTGAAGGGGTTTGAGTTTTAGTTCGATCTATTACTGATACCTTCCTTTGTTTCGTACTTGTTAGATTCTAGTCAATCAAATCGGTGAAATTTGACTCTTGTTCATATTGAAATCAATCTCGATTGATGAGGAGTTGGTCAATGATGACTGAGCATGTACTTATTTTGAGTGCCTATTTATTTTCTATCGGTATTTATGGATTGATCACAAGCCGAAACATGGTTAGAGCACTTATGTGTCTTGAGCTTATACTGAATGCGGTTAATATAAATCTAGTAACATTTTCGAATTTATTTGATAGTCGTCAATTAAAAGGAGACATTTTCTCGATCTTTATTATAGCTATTGCAGCCGCTGAAGCTGCTATTGGACCAGCTATTGTTTCGTCGACCTATCGTAACAGAAAATCAACTCGTATCAATCAATCGAATTTGTTGAATAAATAGTCGTTATAAATCGTTATAAATAAAGTATAAATAAAGACAGATAGAATATTTACCAATTCAAATTAGTGTGTTATGGATAACTCGTATGACCATGTTTGCTGAAACGTAAGATATCAAAATATCTTGGCTTGGCTCTCTTTCATGAACAGATCCAGAAGTAGATTGATTATCAAAAAAAATTCTGGTAAACCACTGATTCGTCTGGTGTTTGCAATATATGATTCAGTTACTACTGATTTGACCAGATCGAAAATTGATAACGTTCAAAAAATGGATAAATCCAATGTCACATTCAGTAAAGATTTATGATACATGTATAGGGTGTACTCAATGTGTACGAGCTTGTCCCACAGATGTATTGGAAATGATACCTTGGGACGGATGCAAAGCTAAGCAAATTGCTTCTGCTCCAAGAACGGAGGACTGTGTAGGTTGTAAGAGATGTGAATCCGCTTGTCCAACGGATTTCTTGAGTGTCCGGGTTTATTTATGGCATGAGACAACTCGCAGCATGGGTCTAGCTTATTGATACGTTTCATACAATTCCACTTGAATCCATTTGATTCCTTTTTACCGACAAAAACCCGCACCCGAGAAAATCGATTTTCTCGGGTGCGGGTTTTTCTGGTCAAAGTCTATCTTGTCTTTATCACGAGTTATTTTCCTTGGTTAACAATAATTGTCGTTTTTCCAATATCCGCGGGTTTATCAATTTTCTTTCTCCCTCATAGAGGAAATAGGGTGGTTCGGTGGTATACTATTTGTATCTCCATGTTAGAACTCCTTCTAACAACCTATGCATTCTGTTATCATTTTCAATTGGACGATCCATTAATCCAATTGAAGGAGGATTATAAATGGATAAATATTTTTGATTTTCACTGGAGACTAGGAATCGATGGACTTTCCATAGGACCCATTTTACTGACGGGATTCATCACTACTTTAGCTACTTTAGCGGCTCGGCCAGTTACTCGAGATTCGCGATTGTTCTATTTCCTAATGTTAGGAATGTACAGCGGTCAAATAGGATTATTTTCTTCTCGAGACCTTTTACTTTTTTTCATCATGTGGGAGTTGGAATTAATTCCTGTTTACCTACTTTTATCCATGTGGGGGGGTAAGAAACGTCTGTACTCAGCTACAAAGTTTATTTTGTACACTGCGGGGGGTTCCATTTTTCTCTTAATGGGAGTTCTAGGTATGGGTTTATATGGTTCCAATGAACCAACATTAAATTTTGAAACATCAGCTAATCAATCATATCCCTTGGAATTGGAAATAATATTCTATTTTGGTTTCTTTATTGCTTATGCTGTCAAATCGCCGATTCTACCCTTACATACATGGTTACCAGATACCCATGGAGAAGCACATTACAGTACATGTATGCTTCTAGCCGGAATCTTATTAAAAATGGGAGCATATGGGTTAATTCGGATCAATATGGAATTATTACCCCATGCCCATTCTATATTTTCTCCTTGGTTGATAATAGTAGGAACGATTCAAATAATCTATGCAGCTTCAACTTCTCCAGGTCAACGCAATTTAAAAAAGAGAATAGCCTATTCCTCGGTATCTCATATGGGTTTCACAATTATAGGAATTGGTTCCATAACCGATATGGGTCTCAATGGAGCTATTTTACAAATAATTTCTCATGGATTTATTGGCGCTGCACTTTTTTTCTTGGCAGGAACGGCGTACGATAGAATACGTCTTGTTTATCTCGACGAAATGGGAGGAATAGCCATCCCAATGCCAAAAATATTTACCATGTTCAGTAGCTTCTCGATGGCTTCTCTTGCGTTACCAGGAATGAGTGGTTTTGTTGCAGAATTGGTAGTCTTTTTTGGAATAATTACTAGTCCGAAATATCTTTTAATGCCAAAAGTACTAATTACTTTTGTAATGGCAATTGGAATGATATTAACTCCTATTTATTCATTATCTATGTCACGTCAGATATTCTATGGATACAAGCTGTTTCATGTTCCAAATTCTTCTTTTTTGGATTCTGGACCACGCGAACTATTTGTTTCGATCTGTATCTTTCTACCCGTAATAGGTATCGGTATTTATCCCGATTTCCTTCTCTCACTATCAGTTGACAAGGCAGAAACTATTCTATCTAATTACTTTTATAAATAGTTTTCATCAATAAGACGTCAAATAATCCTGTGATTTAAAAGATCGTTCACTGTACAATGAAAAAACAAAAGAAAAAATGAAGTGAATCGGAATTGGAATCAGATACATCTCGAGTTTTTGAGAACCATTTACATTTTAAATCACTACTAAATGGTCCTCAAAAACTCGCACAAACTTTCGTTATATGGATTGATATTTCTATGTATTTAGTCCATTTCTTCAATTAGATGTTAATGTGAATGAACCATAACTATGTAGTCCTATTCCTAATAGATTGACCCCAAAATAGCATATCCAAATTATAAGAAATCCCGCAGAAGCCACAATTGCCGAATTCGCGCCTTGCAAATTCCGATTTGTTCTAATATGTAAATAAATCGCGAATATGGTCCAAGTAATAAACGCCCAAGTTTCCTTGGGGTCCCAATTCCAATAAGATCCCCATGCCTCATTAGCCCATACCGCTCCCGAAAGAATGCCTATAGTTAAAAAGGTAAACCCTAGACTAATGACACGATAACTCCAATGATCCAATCGCTGAGTCAATTGATACCTGTGATAATTTCTAAATGAAAGAAAAGAAGTGCTTTGTAAAAGACTTCTTTTTTCATTCAAGTAGTGGATCTCCCCAAAGTAAAATGACCCAATTAAGAAATTATTGCTTTTGCCAACAATGCCTATGTTTTTTCGAAATGTAATGAATAAAAGAGCTACTGATAATAACGATCCGCATAAAAGAGCTGCATAGCTCAATACCATCATACTTACGTGCATCATTAACCACTGGGATTGTAGGGCGGGGACTAATATTGCAGATTGATGTATTTGAGTTGAAAGACCCGAAGTCGCAAAGCCTTGGGTAAAAATAGCGCTTGGCGCGATTATTGTGCTTAAATCATTTTTCTTTTTGTGGTTCCCTATTTTAGGAACCATATGAATAATAGAGAAACTCCATGAAAGGAACATTAATGATTCATATAAATCACTTAACGGAAAATGTCTCGAATAAATCCAACGAGTAACTAATAATCCTGTTATACAGAAAAAAGTGGCTATCATGCCTTTTTCTGACGAATTATATAGTCCGACAATTTCATGGACTAAGAAAGTCATCAAATGAATCGTAATAACAATTGAAATGATCGAAAAAGAAATATGAGTTAATATATGTTCTAGGGTCGTAAATATCATAAAAAAATCATTAAAATTGAAAAAGGGTCCCCAATTACAAAATTGTAGTTCCAAATGAAATGGAATATAGGATTTATAGTGCCCCTTTTAGAGATGCCGCCACTCGGATTCGAACCGAGATGCTTTAGCACTGCTTCCTAAGAGCAGCGTGTCTACCGATTTCACCATAGCGGCTTGATCGAAGTCATCATAGTCCATATGATGTTCAATCGTCAAGATTGAAGGATTCAATGCAATATGTTTTAGGAAACGTTAGAATCGACGAATAAAGACTTGTTCAAATGAACATTTGAACGTTCAATAATATTATTGCGATGTGCTTTTTAACAACGGGTTTTCACGTAGTATAAGTTCTCTCGGAACAGTTGGAACTAGATGGTTATGTCCTCAGTTGAGGTCTAGAACTAAGAAATTCCCCTTTATCATTTTTGATAATTCATTTTTCAATGAACAAAAGAAAATAAATAGGCTTTTTTATGTATCACAATTGGATAACTACATCCAAGGGCTTTCTGGAAATATTTATTTAGTTTGGTATTCAAACTGTATTAATGGTTGGGATCCTGATTGTATACATAATTCGTCGTGTAAAGATTTACCAAACCGATTAGGTATTGGGCTGCATATAAAATAAAAGAGTTTCAATCTCTATCAGAATTTTATCATATGGTATGTACTTTACTTATAATTTAAATAAAGTCTATTAGAAAGAAAATCCATATCTAAAATAGATCCGATGTTTGGACCCTAGAATTGATCAATCTATATATCCGAATCCATTTTGGATTGCGGAAGATTGACTTCTTGTTCGTACATAAATATCGATCTAAAGGGGATCCGGAAAGTTACAAAGCAAAGTCTTAAAATATTTTAATCCATTACTTTCATAGTTTCAAGGATTCATTCATTTTTACTACAGATTTTATACCCGCCTACGGAAAAAAAAAAAATTTTCATAAAGGGAGCGTCGTTCATACTTGTTTCAAATTTTCCAAAAATATTAATGACGTATAACTATTCGGGATACATAATCAAATTCACCTTTCACAATAAAATGAAATTGGTTGTGAAAAGTGAATTGATGGGGAAAATAACAATCCCCATCTCTCCTATTATAAATAGGGACTTTAATGAAAAGTCAAACCTTTTATTTTGATTTTGGATTTTGAAAAAAAAAAATCAAAATTTGTTCTTTTATGAGAACAAGAATAGAAAGACATAGAAATCTACAAATTCTTATGTTGATTCAGATTATTCCAAAGTCTTATTTATTACTTATTGTTTGTTGGATAAAAAAAACTTTTTGAATACCCGGTAGAAATAGATTTTGCTAAAGATAAAGCTTTTATCGCTGACCAATATCCCTTTTTCTTCCAAAAATTCCTACGAATACGCTTTTTTGACATAGAAGTACGTTTCTTTGGAACCGCCATTTCAATTTTGAACTTTTATAGTTGGATGTGAAAGACATATAATATATATGTATTATTCAAAGCGAATAACTTTTTGCATTAATTACTTATAGTTTAGTTATTCCATAACTAAAACTTTCTTCTCCCATAACATACAAAAAAGCGAATACTCGTGTACCGTCTAGAGTATACCGGGGAGAAAGAAAAAAGAATATAGAAGAAAAAAACGAGAAAAAGGAACGAACGATATTATTAAAAAATAATGTATTTTACATTTCTATTACATATTACATATATATACAATGTCCCGAGAAAGAAAACTTCGTACTAAATGAGTGTGATTATTCAATCGACGTAATGGTTAAATGATTGAAAATTTCCTATTCTTTCTTTATTTTATAAAAAAAAAAAAAAAATATTACTTATTACTTAATAAGTCACATTAACTTGGTTATTTGACGAATTCAATTGTCAATTCTTTATTTGAATTTTTTCCTTTGAAAATAGGTAAAAGAGTCTGAATAATGAAGAATTCAAAATAATATTAGAGTTCTTTTATATATTGATTTTCTTATTTATTTTATTTTTTCTTTTTCCGAAAGAGAAAGAAAGGAACTGGGGAATCGGAAACAATTAATAAGAATTAAAAAAGTTTGATTTTATTATGGAACATACATATCAATATGCATGGATGATACCTTTCCTTCCACTTCCAGTTACTATATCAATTGGATTGGGACTTCTGCTTATTCCGACTGCAACAAAAAGAGCTCGTCGTATGTGGGCTTTTCCTAGTGTTTCATTGTTAACCATAGTTATGGTTTTTTCGGCCGATATATCTATTCAACAAATAAATGGCAGTTCCGTCTATCAATATCTATGTTCGTGGACCATCAATAATGATTTTTCTTTCGAGTTCGGGCACTTAATCGACCCACTTACTTCTATAATGTCAATATTAATTACTACTGTTGGAATTATGGTTTTTATTTATAGTGACAATTATATGTCTCATGATCAAGGATATTTGAGATTTTTTACTTCTATGAGTTTTTTCACTACTTCCATGTTGGGATTAGTTACTAGTTCCAATTTGGTACAAATTTATATTTTTTGGGAATTAGTGGGAATGTGTTCGTACCTATTAATAGGTTTTTGGTTTACACGACCAATTGCAGCAAATGCTTGTCAAAAAGCGTTTGTAACAAATCGTGTAGGGGATTTTGGTTTATTATTAGGAATCTTAGGTTTTTATTGGATAACGGGTTCTTTTGAATTTCGGGAATTGTTCGAAATCTTGAATAATTTGATCCCTAATAATGGGGTGAATTCTTTATTTGCTACTTTGTGTGCCTTCCTATTATTCGTTGGCGCAGTTGCTAAATCCGCACAGTTTCCTCTTCATGTATGGTTACCTGATGCCATGGAAGGGCCTACTCCTATTTCGGCTCTTATACATGCTGCCACTATGGTAGCGGCGGGAATTTTTCTCGTTGCTCGACTTTTTCCTCTTTTCAGAGTCATACCCCACATAATGGGTTTTATTTCTTTAATAGGTATAATAACGGTACTATTAGGAGCTACCTTGTCTCTTGCTCAAAGAGACATTAAAAGAAGTTTAGCCTATTCTACAATGTCTCAATTGGGTTATATTATGTTAGCTCCAGGTATAGGTTCTTATCGAGCTGCTTTATTCCATTTGATCACTCATGCCTATTCGAAAGCATTATTGTTTTTAGGATCCGGATCCGTTATTCATTCAATGGAATCTATTGTTGGCTATTCTCCAGATAAAAGTCAGAACATGGCTCTTATGGGTGGTTTAACAAAATATGTCCCAATTACAAAAACTACTTTTTACGCAGGTACACTTTCTCTTTGTGGTATTCCACCTCTTGCTTGTTTTTGGTCTAAAGATGAAATCCTTAATGACAGTTGGTTGTATTCACCAATTTTCGCGATAATAGCTTGTTCCACAGCAGGATTAACTGCATTTTATATGTTTCGGATTTATTTACTTACTTTTGAAGGGCATTTACGCGTTCAGTTTCAAAACTACAGTGGCACTAAAAACAGTTCCTTCTATTCAATATCTATATGGGGGAAAGAAGTAACGGAGTTGGTTAATATAAATTTACCTTTCTTAGTAATTAATACTAATAATGAAAGGCTTTCCTTTTTTTTGAATAAGGTATATCAAATTGGTGGGAATGTACGAAATCCGATGCAATTTTTTAGTACTCACTCCGACAATAAAGACACTTCCACATATCCCCCTGAGTCGGACAATACAATGCTATTGCCCCTACTTGTATTGTTCCTATTTACTTTGTTCATCGGATCCATAGGAATTCCTTTCGAACAATTAGGAACAGGTTTTGATATACTATCGAAATGGTTAACCCCGTCGATAAACCTTTTACATAAAAATTTGAACTATTCTGTGGATTGGTATGAATTTGTGACAAATGCCATTTTTTCGGTCAATATAGCCTTTTTGGGGATATTCATAGCGTCTCTTTTCTATGGGTCTGTTTATTCATCTTTTCAGAGTTTAGAATTAATTAATTCATTTGTGAAAATGGGTCCTAAGAGAACTTTCTATGACCGAATAATATATGGAATATACAGTTGGTCGTATAATCGTGGTTATATAGATATTTTTTATGAAACATCCTTAATTAAGGGTATAAGAGGATTAGCCCAACTAACTCATTTTTTTGATAAACAAATAATTGACGGAATTACGAATGGTATTGGCGTTACAACTTTCTTTGTAGGAGAAGGTATCAAGTATGTAGGAGGCGGACGAATCTCTTCTTATCTTTTCGGATTTTTATCTTGTGTATTAGTCTTTTTCTTTTTATTAAGGACTCATTTTCTTTTTTGAATCATCGATTCTTATTTTATTATATTAATGATATGTAAGAATTTGTAGATTTCTATGTCTTTCTATTCTTGTTCTCATAAAAGAACAAATTTTGATTTTTTTTTTTCAAAATCCAAAATCAAAATAAAAGGTTTGACTTTTCATTAAAGTCCCTATTTATAATAGGAGAGATGGGGATTGTTATTTTCCCCATCAATTCACTTTTCACAACCAATTTCATTTTATTGTGAAAGGTGAATTTGATTATGTATCCCGAATAGTTATACGTCATTAATATTTTTGGAAAATTTGAAACAAGTATGAACGACGCTCCCTTTATGAAAATTTTTTTTTTTTCCGTAGGCGGGTATAAAATCTGTAGTAAAAATGAATGAATCCTTGAAACTATGAAAGTAATGGATTAAAATATTTTAAGACTTTGCTTTGTAACTTTCCGGATCCCCTTTAGATCGATATTTATGTACGAACAAGAAGTCAATCTTCCGCAATCCAAAATGGATTCGGATATATAGATTGATCAATTCTAGGGTCCAAACATCGGATCTATTTTAGATATGGATTTTCTTTCTAATAGACTTTATTTAAATTATAAGTAAAGTACATACCATATGATAAAATTCTGATAGAGATTGAAACTCTTTTATTTTATATGCAGCCCAATACCTAATCGGTTTGGTAAATCTTTACACGACGAATTATGTATACAATCAGGATCCCAACCATTAATACAGTTTGAATACCAAACTAAATAAATATTTCCAGAAAGCCCTTGGATGTAGTTATCCAATTGTGATACATAAAAAAGCCTATTTATTTTCTTTTGTTCATTGAAAAATGAATTATCAAAAATGATAAAGGGGAATTTCTTAGTTCTAGACCTCAACTGAGGACATAACCATCTAGTTCCAACTGTTCCGAGAGAACTTATACTACGTGAAAACCCGTTGTTAAAAAGCACATCGCAATAATATTATTGAACGTTCAAATGTTCATTTGAACAAGTCTTTATTCGTCGATTCTAACGTTTCCTAAAACATATTGCATTGAATCCTTCAATCTTGACGATTGAACATCATATGGACTATGATGACTTCGATCAAGCCGCTATGGTGAAATCGGTAGACACGCTGCTCTTAGGAAGCAGTGCTAAAGCATCTCGGTTCGAATCCGAGTGGCGGCATCTCTAAAAGGGGCACTATAAATCCTATATTCCATTTCATTTGGAACTACAATTTTGTAATTGGGGACCCTTTTTCAATTTTAATGATTTTTTTATGATATTTACGACCCTAGAACATATATTAACTCATATTTCTTTTTCGATCATTTCAATTGTTATTACGATTCATTTGATGACTTTCTTAGTCCATGAAATTGTCGGACTATATAATTCGTCAGAAAAAGGCATGATAGCCACTTTTTTCTGTATAACAGGATTATTAGTTACTCGTTGGATTTATTCGAGACATTTTCCGTTAAGTGATTTATATGAATCATTAATGTTCCTTTCATGGAGTTTCTCTATTATTCATATGGTTCCTAAAATAGGGAACCACAAAAAGAAAAATGATTTAAGCACAATAATCGCGCCAAGCGCTATTTTTACCCAAGGCTTTGCGACTTCGGGTCTTTCAACTCAAATACATCAATCTGCAATATTAGTCCCCGCCCTACAATCCCAGTGGTTAATGATGCACGTAAGTATGATGGTATTGAGCTATGCAGCTCTTTTATGCGGATCGTTATTATCAGTAGCTCTTTTATTCATTACATTTCGAAAAAACATAGGCATTGTTGGCAAAAGCAATAATTTCTTAATTGGGTCATTTTACTTTGGGGAGATCCACTACTTGAATGAAAAAAGAAGTCTTTTACAAAGCACTTCTTTTCTTTCATTTAGAAATTATCACAGGTATCAATTGACTCAGCGATTGGATCATTGGAGTTATCGTGTCATTAGTCTAGGGTTTACCTTTTTAACTATAGGCATTCTTTCGGGAGCGGTATGGGCTAATGAGGCATGGGGATCTTATTGGAATTGGGACCCCAAGGAAACTTGGGCGTTTATTACTTGGACCATATTCGCGATTTATTTACATATTAGAACAAATCGGAATTTGCAAGGCGCGAATTCGGCAATTGTGGCTTCTGCGGGATTTCTTATAATTTGGATATGCTATTTTGGGGTCAATCTATTAGGAATAGGACTACATAGTTATGGTTCATTCACATTAACATCTAATTGAAGAAATGGACTAAATACATAGAAATATCAATCCATATAACGAAAGTTTGTGCGAGTTTTTGAGGACCATTTAGTAGTGATTTAAAATGTAAATGGTTCTCAAAAACTCGAGATGTATCTGATTCCAATTCCGATTCACTTCATTTTTTCTTTTGTTTTTTCATTGTACAGTGAACGATCTTTTAAATCACAGGATTATTTGACGTCTTATTGATGAAAACTATTTATAAAAGTAATTAGATAGAATAGTTTCTGCCTTGTCAACTGATAGTGAGAGAAGGAAATCGGGATAAATACCGATACCTATTACGGGTAGAAAGATACAGATCGAAACAAATAGTTCGCGTGGTCCAGAATCCAAAAAAGAAGAATTTGGAACATGAAACAGCTTGTATCCATAGAATATCTGACGTGACATAGATAATGAATAAATAGGAGTTAATATCATTCCAATTGCCATTACAAAAGTAATTAGTACTTTTGGCATTAAAAGATATTTCGGACTAGTAATTATTCCAAAAAAGACTACCAATTCTGCAACAAAACCACTCATTCCTGGTAACGCAAGAGAAGCCATCGAGAAGCTACTGAACATGGTAAATATTTTTGGCATTGGGATGGCTATTCCTCCCATTTCGTCGAGATAAACAAGACGTATTCTATCGTACGCCGTTCCTGCCAAGAAAAAAAGTGCAGCGCCAATAAATCCATGAGAAATTATTTGTAAAATAGCTCCATTGAGACCCATATCGGTTATGGAACCAATTCCTATAATTGTGAAACCCATATGAGATACCGAGGAATAGGCTATTCTCTTTTTTAAATTGCGTTGACCTGGAGAAGTTGAAGCTGCATAGATTATTTGAATCGTTCCTACTATTATCAACCAAGGAGAAAATATAGAATGGGCATGGGGTAATAATTCCATATTGATCCGAATTAACCCATATGCTCCCATTTTTAATAAGATTCCGGCTAGAAGCATACATGTACTGTAATGTGCTTCTCCATGGGTATCTGGTAACCATGTATGTAAGGGTAGAATCGGCGATTTGACAGCATAAGCAATAAAGAAACCAAAATAGAATATTATTTCCAATTCCAAGGGATATGATTGATTAGCTGATGTTTCAAAATTTAATGTTGGTTCATTGGAACCATATAAACCCATACCTAGAACTCCCATTAAGAGAAAAATGGAACCCCCCGCAGTGTACAAAATAAACTTTGTAGCTGAGTACAGACGTTTCTTACCCCCCCACATGGATAAAAGTAGGTAAACAGGAATTAATTCCAACTCCCACATGATGAAAAAAAGTAAAAGGTCTCGAGAAGAAAATAATCCTATTTGACCGCTGTACATTCCTAACATTAGGAAATAGAACAATCGCGAATCTCGAGTAACTGGCCGAGCCGCTAAAGTAGCTAAAGTAGTGATGAATCCCGTCAGTAAAATGGGTCCTATGGAAAGTCCATCGATTCCTAGTCTCCAGTGAAAATCAAAAATATTTATCCATTTATAATCCTCCTTCAATTGGATTAATGGATCGTCCAATTGAAAATGATAACAGAATGCATAGGTTGTTAGAAGGAGTTCTAACATGGAGATACAAATAGTATACCACCGAACCACCCTATTTCCTCTATGAGGGAGAAAGAAAATTGATAAACCCGCGGATATTGGAAAAACGACAATTATTGTTAACCAAGGAAAATAACTCGTGATAAAGACAAGATAGACTTTGACCAGAAAAACCCGCACCCGAGAAAATCGATTTTCTCGGGTGCGGGTTTTTGTCGGTAAAAAGGAATCAAATGGATTCAAGTGGAATTGTATGAAACGTATCAATAAGCTAGACCCATGCTGCGAGTTGTCTCATGCCATAAATAAACCCGGACACTCAAGAAATCCGTTGGACAAGCGGATTCACATCTCTTACAACCTACACAGTCCTCCGTTCTTGGAGCAGAAGCAATTTGCTTAGCTTTGCATCCGTCCCAAGGTATCATTTCCAATACATCTGTGGGACAAGCTCGTACACATTGAGTACACCCTATACATGTATCATAAATCTTTACTGAATGTGACATTGGATTTATCCATTTTTTGAACGTTATCAATTTTCGATCTGGTCAAATCAGTAGTAACTGAATCATATATTGCAAACACCAGACGAATCAGTGGTTTACCAGAATTTTTTTTGATAATCAATCTACTTCTGGATCTGTTCATGAAAGAGAGCCAAGCCAAGATATTTTGATATCTTACGTTTCAGCAAACATGGTCATACGAGTTATCCATAACACACTAATTTGAATTGGTAAATATTCTATCTGTCTTTATTTATACTTTATTTATAACGATTTATAACGACTATTTATTCAACAAATTCGATTGATTGATACGAGTTGATTTTCTGTTACGATAGGTCGACGAAACAATAGCTGGTCCAATAGCAGCTTCAGCGGCTGCAATAGCTATAATAAAGATCGAGAAAATGTCTCCTTTTAATTGACGACTATCAAATAAATTCGAAAATGTTACTAGATTTATATTAACCGCATTCAGTATAAGCTCAAGACACATAAGTGCTCTAACCATGTTTCGGCTTGTGATCAATCCATAAATACCGATAGAAAATAAATAGGCACTCAAAATAAGTACATGCTCAGTCATCATTGACCAACTCCTCATCAATCGAGATTGATTTCAATATGAACAAGAGTCAAATTTCACCGATTTGATTGACTAGAATCTAACAAGTACGAAACAAAGGAAGGTATCAGTAATAGATCGAACTAAAACTCAAACCCCTTCAATTTTATAGATAACAGTAAAATAGAACTGAAGGAAAATTTATGTGATATGATAATCATAACACAGAACAAGGCCTTATTTTTGATTTTTGATTTCTAATTCTAAGTATTTATTACTGACGAGCCATAGCAATTGCGCCTATCAAGGCAACTAAAAGAATTATAGAAATGAGTTCAAAGGGAAGATAAAAATCTGTTGATAAATGAATTCCAATTTGTTGAACGCTACTTGTCAGGTCCTGCTCTATAATCTGGTTTGATCTTGTAGTCCAAATAATCCCGTACCATGACGTATTTGAAATAGTAGTAATTAGTGAAAAAAGAATACTTGTACAAACCAGTAAAGTGACTCCATCTCCAACTGTCAAAAGATATAAATCCTTGTAATATTCTGAACCATTCATGAACATCACAGCAAATACGATTAAGACATTTATGGCTCCTACGTAAATAAGGAGCTGTGCAGCAGCTACAAAATAGGAGTTAGATGGAATATGGAATAAAGATATACAAACAAGAACCAATCCCAATGAAAAGGCAGAATAAATTGGATTGGTAAGTAATACCACTCCTAGGCCTCCTAATATAAGACCCGATCCCAGAAACACTAAAAGAATATCATGTATTGGTCCAGGTAAATCCATTATGTGTAAAATAAAAATAAGAGATAAATAAGTTGAAATATTTCATGACCTTACTGACTACTGACCGGGCCAGGAAAAAGGAGGTTACCCTATCTTTCTTTTTTTTTTGTAAAGGATACGTTCCTAATTGAATCCCAACGTGGTGTGGATTGATGTAGATACAGTTATTGGACCAATCCTTCTTCTGTATCCGAAAGAGCAGTTGGAATTGTATATTTCGAAATCATTACGGATATATGAATCTATTCTAAATCCAAATCAAGCCGTGATTCTCAACAATCAACGGTTATGTTTTGTAGTTACTAACCAACCAAAAAGAAAGAAACTACGCTCCTTTAGATCAAAACTGAATCTTAGTAATCGTTCTTGAATCAAGGGGGTTATCCATGGCTATTTTTATTTGAGTCGAATTCATAATTGGTCGAATTGTGTAATCTCCAATTACTGACATTGGTAACCGACCCAAAGCAATTTGATTATAATTCAATTCGTGACGATCATAAGTAGAAAGTTCATATTCTTCAGTCATAGATAAACAGTTTGTTGGACAATACTCGACGCAGTTACCACAAAATATACAGATTCCAAAATCAATACTATAATTAAGCAGTCGTTTCTTTCTAATATCTGTTTCCAATCTCCAATCAACAACGGGTAGATCTATGGGACATACACGAACACATACTTCACAAGCAATGCATTTATCAAATTCAAAGTGGATTCGACCGCGGAAACGTTCTGATACGATCGATTTTTCATAAGGATATTGAATAGTTACAGGTAAACGATTCGCGTGAGATAAGGTAATCATGAAACTTTGACCAATGTACCTTGCAGCTCGTATTGTTTGTTGCCCGTAATTAATGAATCTAGTCACTATAGGGAACATATAGCGGATATCTATGAATAAATTGATGTTTCTTTCTCTTGCTTGAGAGAGGTTATGAATTTCGAATATGTATTCTGTTACAGTGAAAGGAGTTGGGAAGAAGTTGTCAATAATAGATTACCTAGAGAAACGGGTAAAAGAAATTTCCATCCAAGATTTAATAGTTGGTCCATTCTCATCCTAGGTAAAGTCCATCTTGTTGTGATAGAAATGAACAGGAACAAATAAGCTTTAGCTAATGTAATAAGGACACCAATTGTTGTTCCAAAGACTCCACCCGTTTTATTTATTCCGAAAAGTTCAGGAATGAATATGTACGGAATATATGGATCCCAACCGCCCAAGTAAAGAACTGTTACAAATAATGAAGAAACTAGTAGATTTAGGTAAGAAGCAACGTAAAATAAACCAGATTTGATACCTGAATATTCAGTTTGATAACCCGCTACTAATTCCTCTTCTGCTTCTGGTAAATCAAAGGGTAATCTCTCACATTCCGCTAGGGAAGAAATTAGAAAAACTAAAAACCCTATAGGTTGACGCCACAGATTCCATCCCCAAAACCCATATTTTGACTGTGCCTCAACTATATCAACTGTACTTGAACTGTTAGATAATCATAGTCGATGATAACATCACCGTTCCCATCGCTATTCCAGAACCGTACATGAAACCTCAGCTTCATACGGCTCCTCAACGGCCACAAATAAATCAAAAGACTGTTTTGGTTCCTTATTACTTTGGCATGTTTGTAGGGTGGGTAGAGTAAAGATGCATCGGAGAGTTCTGAATTCGACCAATGAAATTCTGTCTGCTCTAATAACAAATAAAAAGCGCTTCTGAATTGATCTCATCCTTTATTTTCAAATTCTAATTGATTTTTGTTTAGTAATAGCTTAGTCCTTCAATAAAATACTCGTACTCGTTGTATCAATAGACGACCCATATCTTTCGATTACGAAAAATAATTAGACACTACATACACTAGTTCAGTGTATCATGATAGGAATTCCATCTGTATGAATATGGATGGGTTGGAGGAGATAAACAAAGACATCTTAGTATAGTATTCGGGGTTTCCTATTGTATTTTATTTCTTCCGTTCCTGTTCTTCTTTCTCACTAAAAAGAAAAAGAGGGGATTCTAAACTAAAAAAGGAAAGGATTATTTCGTTCCCGATAGTTATTTCTTTAATCAGTGGATAAGAGCATACTCTGGATCAGAATCGTGAGGAAGTACTGCTTGATCATTTCTACCAACTTAAAGTCCTCATTATGATTCCTTTTATGGCAAAATATCCTTTTGGATACCTTACATTATCTCTATTATTAATCCTTTGTGTACCTTGGTGTTCCTAACCGTCCACTCATTTTTGATTGATCCCCGGTATGGTATGGTAATACATACAATACAATTGTAGAAACTCTATACAGTTGATCTTTTGCATCCGCTTCAAGTCATGGTGACTAATCAACCAATCTTGGGATAAACAGTTTCCACTGCTTATGTTTGCTTTCACCTTACTCTCGTACATAGGGAATGAGAATCAATCTTTTGACTGCAAATTTATAAGCTGTTTTGTTTCACTCATATAACTATCTGGTTTAATTCATTGACCCGAATGATGAATAAAAAAAAAAAGAAAGATATCTATTCAATACACTCAACCCCTTTCCTAGAAAGAAAGGAAAGAGGTAAAAGTTCATGTTCGAACGAATCACACGTAGAGATATTGATAACACACATGGAGTTAACGGTATTTCATAACTAATGGATTGAGCAGCGGCTCGTAGACCACCCGAAAAGGAATATTTATTATTCGATCCATATCCTGACATAAGAAGTCCAATAGGAGCAATACTGGAAATAGCGATCCATAAAAAAACACCTATACTGAGATCGGCTAGAACAAAACGATAGCCAAAAGGAATTGCTGAATAACTTAGTAGAATGGATATGACTGCTATAGATGGTCCGATACTGAATAACCGAACATCTCCTCTAGATGGCAGAAGATCTTCTTTGAAAAGTAGTTTGATCCCATCCGCCGGAGCTTGAAGAATTCCCAAAGGACCAGCATATTCAGGACCAATACGTTGTTGTATCCCTGCGGATATTTCTCTTTCTAACCACACAATCACGAGTACACCTATTGTGATTCCCACTATAGGAGTAAAAATAGGGACAAGCAACCATACGAGGCCATACACCTCTTTTAAGGATTCCGATCTGGAAAAAGAATTGATAGCTTGTATTTCTGTCGTATCAATTATCATTTCAACGATCAACTTCTCCCATAATGATATCTATACTACCTAGTATCGTCATGATATCAGCCAATTTCATTCTTTTAACTAGCTGAGGAAGAATTTGCAAATTGATGAAACCGGGTGGACGAATTTTCCATCTCCAGGGAAAACCACTATTATCTCCGATCAGAAAAATTCCCAATTCTCCTTTTGGGGCTTCGACTCTCACATAAAGTTCTTGTTTCGACAATTCAAAAGTGGGAGAAGGCTTTTTACTAATGAATCGATATTTAAAATCATTCCATTCGAAATCCCTTGCTTTATCAAAGCGCCGTACTTCTAAATTCTCATAGGGCCCGCCCGGAATTCCTTCCAGAGCCTGTTGAATCATTTTTATGGATTCCGCCATTTCACTGATTCGTACTAAATAACGAGCTAATGAGTCTCCTTCTTTTTGCCACTGGACTTCCCAATCGAATTCATCGTAACACTCATAACGATCAACTTTACGAAGATCCCATTGGATTCCGGAAGCTCGTAGCATTGGTCCTGATAAACCCCAATTTATTGCTTCTTCTCCACCAATAATGCCCACTCCTTCAACTCGTTCCAAAAAAATGGGATTCCGCGTAATAAGTTTTTGATATTCAACAACTCCTGTTAAAGAATAATCGCAGAAATCCAAACATTTATCTATCCAGCCATGAGGTAGATCAGCAGCTACTCCCCCGATACGGAAATAATTATGCATCATTCGCATACCTGTGGCAGCTTCGAATAGATCATATAGCAATTCCCTCTCTCTGAAAATATAGAAGAAAGGAGTCTGTGCACCGATATCTGCCATAAAAGGCCCAAGCCATAATAAATGAGAAGCTATACGACTCAACTCCAGCATAATGACTCTGATATAGCTGGCTCTTTTAGGTACTTGAATATTTCCCAATTGTTCTGGTGCATTTACCGTTATTGCCTCTGTGAACATAGTAGCTAAATAATCCCAACGTGTTACATAAGGTAGATACTGTATAATTGTTCGGTTTTCCGCAATTTTTTCCATCCCCCTATGTAAATAACCCAATACGGGTTCACAGTCAATAACATCTTCACCATCTAGAGTAACGATGAGTCGAAGAACACCATGCATTGATGGGTGGTGCGGACCCATATTGACTATCATGAAGTCTTTTCTTGTTTCCGGTACAGTCATATGTTTTCTTCCCCTGATTCATTATTTCATGAATTGCTGGAAACGAGGTTCATCAAAATTCAAGATCCAATAAACCAAATAATTCAAACGAATCTTCAAATTAACGAATTTTTGGTTCCCGAATATCCAACTGACCAATTAATTCTTTATAACGTACTCTATTTTTCTTTGACAAATAAGCCAGTAGTCGTTGACGTTTTCCAAGAATTTTCCGCAGACCTCTCTGAGATAAATAGTCTCTTCTGTGCAATTCCAAATGGGAAGTAAGTCTCCGTATCTTATTGGTGAAACTGAATATTTGAAATTCAACAGATCCTTTGTTTTTTTCTTCTTGCGGAATAACCGAGATTAATGAGTTTTTTATCATAAAAATTTCTTTCTCTTTTTTCTTTCTTTTCTGATATTACTGATCAGAAATAATAATAATGCCGCTCGTTTAGGTCTGGTACGCACAATAAAATAATCTGGATTTAGTCATAGACTACTTTTGTCTATCGAATCCAATTCCAAATTGTATTTCTTCATTGGATTCGATAGAAAGAGATGGTATATTTCTATACTCACAAAAGGTAATGATTTGGACTTAAGAAAATTCTTCCGATTCATTCCTAGATCCAATTGCTATGATACATCATTGAATCAGTATCGTGTATCAGAATGTATCATAACCTGTGTACATCTGTATGCCTTTATCTGCTGGATATGACACATAATATAGATATATAGCAAACGTACCATCAACTAATTCTGAATCGTGGATACATATGTATCCTTGACATACTGAAACGACTTCCATTATTGATATCAAACCAGTAGCGATTCATACAAGCTAAATCTTCTAATCGATAATTGGGCCAAAGAAACAATTTGAATTGGATCAATTTATTTCTATCCGTATCAATATGCTTGTCCTCATCCAAAAAATGCACACAGTTCCTTATGTTGTAGTCGTCGACCAATACTGGATCGCTATCCAAAAATTCCCAAGCTCCAGAATTAAAACAAACTCGAATTCTATATTCTCTACGACGTCTAGTAGATGGAAGATTGTCAAGAACAAGCAAATCATATTTCTTTTCTCGGCATCTTTGATTAGTTTGGTGCTTATTCTTATGGACCAAGGAAATACCTATTGTTTGATACATAATTGATTGTCCATCCAATTTTATAAACAAACGAATCGGATCGATAATCATTATTCCTCCTTTTATTAATTCTGGAACATTTAGACTAGGATCCATCGAACGCCGTAGCTCCTCCATTATATCCGCACGAATGTCTCCTATTCGTATAGAGTATATAGCAATATCCTTTGGATTTTTTATCTTCTTAAGCAGGAAACAATATACCCTGATACTCGTCATCACTGGTCTATTCAAAAAAGGATTCAAGTCTAATTGAGAAAGCAATTGTTTTCTCAGGAATAAATTTAGTTGTGCTTGACTAATATTCTTCTTGAATCGTCTTTGTTTTCTACCTTTTTTATTAATGTCTGATTCCGCGTAATCTTTTTCAAGATCTTTTTGTTGATTTTGCGGATCTGATCCGAGATTCTTTTGGCCCGGCTGTTCTTTTCCTTTTTGATTAGATAATTGATTAGATAATACTTCACGACGAGCCTTTTCTAATTCACGAAGATACTCTTTTTGATTTTCGCTAATGCTTTCATAATTTAAAACAAGTAATTTAATTGGTATGATCCACGGCTTATGCTTATATGCACCATAAGGTAGCACTAATTCTGAGAAGAACCAAGTTTCCATTTCCAGATTCGATATGGAACGATATAGCATTTCTTCATTCATTCCCATCCAATCAAAAAAGTTTTTTTGATTGGATGGGTTTCTTTCTTGATGAATCGTGAGAGAAAAAAGATCTTTCTTATCAATTATTTGATAATTATTAGTCCCAGTCTTAGTATTTTTATTAATGTTGGTTCCAGTATCTCTATTGGTCGGGGTCTTAATACCGATATTATTTCTAATAAAATTATGAATAATTCTCCACTCCAAATATTTTCTACCCATATTTTTATCCGTATTAATAATAGACTCTTCTCCTAGATAATCACTATCTTCTCCTAGATAATCACTAATAGAAATATATGAGTATGAGTCCTTCTTGTCCTCATAATGAATATATTTATGTGATAAAAGATCATATCTGTAGTTTTTTTTGAGTTTTTGAATCGGTAATGAATTCATTACATAATTTTTTTGTTTCTCGCAATGAATGGGTTGGTCTTTTTCATATGAATCTTTTTTTGATTCTTTATTTTGACTCGTACGACGTTTACTGACCTTATTTCGCCATTTTTGCGGTACTAACCTAGACCATCTAGTCTGAGAGAAATTGTATTGATAATGACCCCTTAACCAGTTTTTCCATTCATTCATTCCAGAATTCGGAAGTCTTTTAGGACTTGATTTGGCACCCAATATTCCTAGTGTCCGCAAATAGTCTTTTATTCTATCCTTAAAAAAAAGATGTGCTCCGCGATCTTGAAGTACAGATCTCAAGTGATACTTATTAATCACTTGTGTTTGCGATAAATTGTAAAATACATACGCTTGGGACAAGGAAGATAAGTCCCAAGAAGTCTGTGATTTCTCATTACTAATATTAGAATGCGATTCTTTGAGAGTCGAAATAAAGTCAATTGCATTTTTTTGATTTGTTTCATCAATTCTTTTTTCAATATTCTCAATGTATTTATTGATCATTTTTCTTTTTGATTCAAAGAAAAGTTGTGCATGAATTCTGGAAATATTAATGGTACATAGAAAAATATCCATGTATATTCTTTCAATGAATAAATATTTTATGATAAGGCGCAATTTATGTTTTAATCGGGCACCTATTCCGCTTAATATCTCCCAAGTAGATAGCCATATTTCCAATTTTTCAGCATCAAGACCTGTCTCACTAATATTTCCATCTGGAGTTAGAAGGAGGTCTAGTAGTTCTTCTTGCAATTTTTTTATTTCGCCCCCGATTCTCCTTCTCTTAATGTACATCTTCCTCATTTGAATTTGTGAATGAGTCAAATTTGTAGCAGTCGCAGGAGGATTAGATCGAAAGGCCATTCTATTATTATATCTATTATTATATCGAGGGACCTTTCTTTTGGAAACCCCAACCCCCCCCCGATTGCGTCTTGCCGGGAGGATTCTGATAGAGTTTTGCTTTTGAGGCATTTGAAGTTGAGATACTCTCCTTTTTATTTCTCTATTTGATTTGCGGAAATTGGGATTTTTTTTTGCAAATTCATTTATTTTTTTTTTTATAAATGGAGTTATTTTTTGATTTTGAATCCATCTCGTTTTATCTTCTAAGATCCCTAGTATTGTCCGTAGAAATGGAAACCTTTGTATTAAAGCTCTTATTAGAACTGAAAAATGTTTCTTTTTCTCTTTTCTAATTCTTTTTTGGAGTTCTTTCCAAATGGGTTTAAAAAAAGAAGGTATTTTTTGAGGACGACCAAAAGGTCTTTCCACTGCCCCTCCCCAGATTGTTAAATAAAAAGACTGTTTCGGTTTCCTTTTTCTTTTATTTTCCCAATCTGCATTTCTTTTTTTCTCTTTCATTGGATCTCTATGACGGGATCGTAGCTTAGATCTGCGCCAAGGTTTCGGATAGAAAGGGAATAGGACCTTTATCTGAATACCGTCCATTAACCAGTTGCTCGGAAATTCTGTGTCTGATATTTGAACGCCACTATAAGTGCATTTGATATGTACTTCTTTCTTCCAATCCCTCCAATCCGCGGACCATTCGGGAGTTTGAAGGAATAACATACGGACGAGATTTTTCGCTATTACCATTGAAGGCAATAGGATGTATTTTCTAAAAATCGATTGGGCTAGTAAGGCGAGACTTCTTGATCCTTGCACCGCCAGGACAACATCCCAAAATCCGAATTGTAGCATTTCTTCA